ACGAGATAGTGTCTCAAAATGGAATCTGTTCCAAACATATATGCCATGGTTCCTTACTTCGACAGGGTGCAAATATCTCAATTTCACCCTTTTAGATACTCTTTCAGACCCATTGCCGATACTGAGTAGTAGTCAAAAATTTGTATCCATTTTTCATGATATGATGCATGGATCAGATATATCACGGCCAATTCCTCAGAAGATTCTTCCACAATGGACTCTGATAAGTGAGATTTCGAGTCAATGTTTACAGAATCTTCTTCTGTCCGACGAAATGATTCATCGAAATAATGAGTCACCCGTTCCATTGATACGGACACATCTGAGATCAACAAATGCTCGGGAGTTCCTATATTCCATCTTTTTCCTTCTTCTTGTTGCTGGATATCTCGTTTGTATACATCTTCTCTTTGTTTCCCGAGCCTCTAGTGAGTTACAGACAGAGTTAGAAAAGATCAAATCTTTGATGATTCCATCATACATGATGGAATCTCGAAAACTTCTGGATAGGTATCCTACATCTGAAATGAATCCTTTCTGGTTAAAGAATCTCTTTCTAGTTGTTCTGGAACAATTAGGAGATTCTCTGGAAGAAATACGGGGTTCTGCTTCTGGTGGCAACATGCTATTGGGTGGTGGTCCCGCTTATGGGGTCAAATCAATCCGTTCTAAGAAGAAATATTGGAAGATCAATCTCATCGATCTCATACCAAATCCCATCAATCGAATCATTTTTTCGAGAAATACGAGACATCTAAGTCGTACAAGTAAAGAGATCTATTCATTGATAAGAAAAAGAAAAAACGTGAACGGTGATTGGATTGATGAGAAAATCGAATTCTGGGTCGCGAACAGTGATTCGATTGATGATGAAGAAAGAGAATTCTTGGTTCAGTTCTCCACCTTAACGACAGAAAAAAGGATTGATCAAATCCTATTGAGTCTGACTCATAGTGATCATTTAACAAAGAATGACTCTGGTTATCAAATGATTGAACAACCGGGATCAATTTACTTACGATACTTAGTTGACATTCATCAAAAGGATCTAATGAATTATGAGTTCAATAGATCCTGTTTAGCAGAAAGACGGATATTCCTTGCTCATTATCAGACAATCACTTATTCACAAACCTCGTGTGGGGCTGATAGTTTTCATTCCCCTTCCCCATCTCCTCATGGAAAACCCTTTTCGCTCCGCTTAGCCCTATCCCCTTCTAGAGGTATTTTAGTGATAGGTTCTATAGGAACTGGACGATCCTGTTTGGTCAAATACCTAGCGACAAACTCCTATGTTCCTTTCATTACGGTATTTCCGAACAAGTTCCTGGATGACAAGCCTAAAGGTTATCTTCTTGATGATATCGATATTGATGATAGTGACGATATTGATGATAGTGATGATGACCTTGATATTGATACGGAGCTGCTAACTATGACGAATGTGCTAACTATGTATATGACGCCGAAAATAGACCGATTTGATATAACCCTTCAATTCGAATTAGCAAAAGCAATGTCTCCTTGCATAATATGGATTCCAAACATTCATGATCTGCATGTGAATGAGTCGAATTACTTATCCCTCGGTCTATTAGAGAACTATCTCTCCAGAGATTGTGAAAGATGTTCCACTGGAAAGATTCTTGTTATTGCTTCGACTCATATTCCCCAAAAAGTGGATCCCGCTCTAATAGCTCCGAATAAATTCAATACATGCATTAAGATACGAAGGCTTCTTCTTCCACAACAACGAAAGCACTTTTTCATTCTTTCATATACTAGGGGATTTCACTTGGAAAAGAAGATGTTCCATACTAACGGATTCGGGTCCATAACCATGGGTTCCAATGCGCGAGATCTTGTAGCACTTATCAATGAGGCCCTATCAATTAGTATTACACAGAAGAAATCCATTATAGAAACTAATACAATTAGATCAGCTCTTCATAGAAAAACTTGGGATTTTCGATCCCAGATAAGATCGGTTCAGGATCATGGGATCCTTTTCTATCAGATAGGAAAGGCTGTTACACAAAATGTACTTCTAAGTAATTGCCCCATAGATCCTATATCTATCTATATGAAGAAGAAATCATGTAAGGTAGGGGATTCTTATTTGTACAAATGGTACTTCGAACTTGGAACGAGCATGAAGAAATTCACGATACTTCTTTATCTTTTGAGTTGTTCTGCCGGATCGGTCGCTCAAGATCTTTGGTCTTCATCCAGACACGATGAAAAAAATTGGATCACTTCTTATGGATTCGTTGAGAATGATTCTGATCTAGTTCATGGCCTATTACTATTATTACTATTAGAAGTAGAAGGCGCTCTGGCTCTGGCGGGATCCTCACGGACAGAAAAATATTGCAGTCAGTTTGATAATAATCGAGTGACATTACTTCTTCGGTCCGAACCAAGGAATCAGTTAGATATGATGCAAAATGGATCTTGTTCTATCGTTGATCAGGGATTTCTATATGAAAAATACGAATCG